AATGAAGTGCCTGAAAAAAGGATTATTATGATAAAATAAATTATGTAATTTTTTACCTTCATTTTTTTTATAGATAAACTAAAATAAGTTATTAGACTCATAATCTAAATATAGAATTAAATTTCTTCTATAAATATATATATATATATATATATATATATATATATATATATATATATATATATATATATATATATATATATATATATATATATATATATATATATAATAGAATTAAACTATTTCATTAAAATTCAAAATTTTAAATGCATCATACATTAATATATATATATATATATTTAAAATTAAATATTTATTTTTTAAATAAATTTATTTTTCTATAAAAATAAATATAATATTATGAATTAATTTTTATATTATTCCATTTTTTTTTATTATTAATATTATAAGAATTTTTATTAATAATAATTATATTATATGAATTTTACTTGAAATAAATAATATTAATTTTATTACATTAATAATTTTAATATCTAACAAATTAAATTATTATAAAAAAAATTTAAGTAATATCTTTACTTATATAATTATTCAAACAATTAGATCTTTATTAATTATAATTAATTTCATTGATTCTATAAGAATAATTAATAATTTCTATTTTTTTGAAATTGGAATTTTAATTAAATTAGGAATTTTCCCTTTTCATTATTGAGTAATTATAATTATAAATAATATAAATTGAATTATTATTTTTATATTATCTTCTATTCAAAAAATTATTCCTTTAATAATAATTTATTTATCAGAATTTTCTAATAAAATAAATTTTATTTTAATTTTATCAATTTTATTATGCTCTTTTTGAATAATAAAACAAAATAATTTTAAAAAAATTATTGCATATTCATCAATTATTAATTCAAGATGAATAATAATAATAATATTTTTAAATAAATTTAATTGTATATTTTATTTTTTAATTTATTCACTAACTATATTATGTTTAATTTTAATTTTAATTAAATTTAATATTAATAATAATAAATTTATTTATTCAATAAATTTTATACCTTTTAAATTCAAATTTTTATTTATACTATTAATAATAGCATTAATAGGAATACCACCAATAAGAATAATATGAAATATAATCTTAATCATATTAACATTAAAAAAAATAATATATTCAACAATTATTTTAATTATATTAATTCTATCAAAATTAATAATAATAATTTCATATCTTTATATTTCCTATTCATTTTTTTTTTTAAAAAAAATAAATTGAAAAAATTTATATAAATATTCAAATAAATTTTGAATAAAAAGAAATTTAATATTTATTATAATTTCATTAATTACATTAATAATTTTTATTTCAATTTATTTATTAAATACATTTTATAATTATTTTTATAGTTTAAAAAAAACATTAAATTGCAAATTTAATAATATTTATTAAAAATTAAAAATTAGTATTAGAAATTTTTTAAACTTCTTAAATAAATTTACAATTTATTACTTTAATCAGACATAATACTATTTTTTATTTATTTAAAATTTTAAGTTAAATAAACTATTAACCTTCAAAGTTAAAATTATAAATAATTTATAAATTTTAATAATTAATAAATGATTATTTTCAACAAACCATAAAGACATTGGTATATTATATTTTTTATTTGGCATATGATCTGGAATATTAGGAGCTTCTTTCAGTATAATAATTCGATTAGAATTAAGATCTCCAGGAAGATTTATTAATAATAGACAATTATATAATAGAATTGTAACTACACATGCATTTATTATAATTTTTTTTATAGTTATACCATTTATAATTGGAGGATTTGGTAACTGATTAATTCCTATAATATTAGGAGCACCAGATATAGCATTTCCTCGAATAAATAATATAAGATTTTGACTTTTACCACCTTCATTAATTTTCTTATTATTAAGATCAATTACAAATCAAGGATTAGGCACAGGTTGAACTTTATATCCACCACTTTCTAGAAATACAGGACATAGAAGTATATCTGTTGATATATCAATCTTTTCATTACATATAGCTGGAATCTCCTCTATTATAGGAGCAATTAATTTTATTGTAACAATTATTAATATACATAATAATAATATTGTAATAGAAAAATTACAATTATTAATTTGATCAATTTTAACAACTGCAGTCCTTTTATTATTATCTTTACCAGTACTTGCTGGAGCAATTACAATACTTTTATTTGATCGTAATTTAAATACATCATTCTTTGATCCATCAGGGGGAGGTGATCCAATTCTTTATCAACATTTATTTTGATTCTTTGGACATCCTGAAGTATATATTTTAATTCTACCAGGATTTGGATTAATTTCTCATATTATTGCTAATGAAACTGGAAAAAAAGAACCATTTGGACATCTTAGAATAATTTATGCTATTATCGGAATTGGAATTTTAGGATTTATTGTTTGAGCTCATCATATATTTACTGTTGGACTAGATGTTGATACACGAGCATATTTTACTTCAGCAACTATAATTATTGCAATCCCTACCGGAATTAAAATTTTTAATTGATTAGCTACATTACATGGAAGAAATATTAATTATTCGCCATCAATTTTATGATCAATAGGATTTGTTTTATTATTTACAATTGGTGGATTAACAGGTATTATATTATCTAATTCTTCATTAGATATTATACTCCATGACTCATATTATGTTGTTGCTCATTTTCATTATGTTTTATCTATAGGAGCTGTATTTGCAATCATTGCCAGATTAATTCACTGATATCCATTATTTACAGGATTAACAATAAATTCTAAATGATTAAAATATCAATTCTGTATAATATTTACTGGTGTTAATTTAACTTTTTTTCCTCAACATTTTTTAGGATTAAGAGGAATACCTCGACGATATTCTGATTATCCAGACGCTTATTTAACATGAAATTTAATTTCATCTTTTGGATCTATAATTTCATTCATAAGAATAATTTTTTTAATTTTTATTATACTTGAATCTTTTCTAGTTCAACGAAAAATTTTATTCAAATTTTATATTAATTCATCTATTGAATGAATATATTCCTATCCACCAAAATCTCATACATATAATGAAATTCCATGTATTATTAAAATATAATTTTTAATATGGCAGAATAGTGCAATGAACTTAAAATTCATATATAAAGTTTTAACTTTTATTAAAAATTTGCATTTGAAAAATAATAAATCTCCAATATTCTAATTCAATTTTAGCATACTTTAGAAATTATATTTATGAATTTGTAATAATTATTATTGTTATAATTTTCATAATTATTTTATATTTATATTTATCAATTTTAATTAATAAATATACAAATCGATTCTTATTACATGGTAATACAATTGAAATTATTTGAACAATTACACCAATAATTATCTTATTTATAATTGCTATTCCTTCATTAAAACTTCTCTATATAACAGATGATTATATTTTACCCATAAATTTAACAATTAAAATTATTGGACATCAATGATATTGATCCTATGAATATCCTGACTTTAATAACTTTGAATTTAATTCTTATATAATTTTCAAATCAATTAATAAAAATTGATTTCGATTATTAGATGTAGATAATAATATAATTATTCCAATTTTCACACCAACACGAATTCTAATTTCATCAACAGATGTTATTCATTCATGAACAGTACCATCTTTAGCAATTAAAATTGATGCAATTCCAGGACGAATTAACCAAAATTGAATTATAACATTACGATATGGACAATTTTTTGGTCAATGTTCTGAAATTTGTGGAATTAATCATAGATTTATACCAATTGTTTTAGAATCAACTAATAATTTAAATTTTATAAAATGAATTAATAAAATAAATAAATAAATATTTTATCATTAGATGACTGAAATGTAAGTAATGGTCTCTTAAACCAATTTATAGTAAATTAACAAATACTTCTAATGGAAAAAAATTAGTTAAAAAATAACAATATAATGTCATTATATAATTATTATAAGAATAATATTTTTTTATACCTCAAATAAGACCATCTAATTGATTATTAATCTATTTAATATCAATTTCACTATTATTAATTATTATATCAATAATTTTTAATAATTTAAATATAAAAAACAAATTATTAAATATTAATAAAATTTTTAATAAAAAATGAACATGAAAATGATAACTAATTTATTTTCAATTTTTGATCCAAGAACATCTTTATTTAGACAATTAAATTGAATTAATATATTATTAATTTTATTTATTATATATCATCCATTTTGATTAATCCCTTCAAAAATTAATATAATATGAATTAAATTTTATAATATAATTTTTTTAGAATTTAAAATTTTATTTAAATTAAATTATATTTACAATTTTATTATTTTTATTTCTACAATAACAATAATTGTTTTAATTAATATTATAGGATTATTTCCTTTTATTTTTACATCTACAAGAAGTATAATTATTTCATTATCTTTATCTTTACCATTATGAATAAGAATAATAATTTTTTATTGACTAAATTATACAAAAAATTCTCTTGCACATATAGTTCCATTAAATACACCAAATATATTAATAATATTTATAGTAATTATTGAAACTATTAGAAATATTATTCGACCAATAACTCTTGCAATTCGATTAACTGCAAATATAATTGCAGGACATCTCCTTTTAAGATTAATTGGTTCATCATGTTCTAATACAATAACTATCTTATTAATTATTATTATTTTATTACAAACAATATTATTTATTTTAGAAATTTCAGTAGCTATTATTCAAAGATATGTATTCACAATTTTAAGAATTTTATACTCTAATGAATAATATATAAAAAAATAATTTATGAATAAATCAAATCATCCTTACCATATAGTAACTAATAGACCATGACCAATTATAACATCTATATCAATTTTTTCAAATTTTTCTAGAATAATTATTTTATTTAATTTTAAAAACTTTTATCCTTCTATACTAAGAATATTTTTATTAATTATATGCATATATATATGATGACGTGATATTATTCGAGAAAGTACATTTCAAGGAATACACACTAAAAAAGTAAAAAAAGGTTTACGACTAGGAATAATTATATTTATTATCTCAGAATTATTATTTTTCTTTTCAATTTTTTGAACATTCTTTCATTTTAGAATTATACCTAGAATTCATATTGGTTTAAAATGACCTCCAAAAGGAATTTTAATATTTAATCCATATGATATTCCACTATTAAATACATTAATTCTTTTATCATCAGGATTTTTCTTAACATGATCACATCATTCTCTATTAAATTCAAATTTTAATCAAAGAATTTTATCATTAATCTTAACAATTATTTTAGGAATTTACTTCTCATGTTTACAAATTTATGAATATTATAATGCTCCATTTACTATAAATGATAGATCATTTGGATCTATTTTTTTTATAGGAACTGGTTTTCATGGTCTACATGTAATTATTGGATCAATTTTCTTAATTATTATATTATTTCGAATAAATTACAATCATTTTTCAATTTATAGACACTTAGGATTTGAATGTGCTATTTGATACTGACATTTTGTTGATGTAATTTGAATATTTTTATATATTTCTTTTTATTGATGACTTAATAATTAAATTTAAGTAATAAAATATTTATAGTATAAAAATTACATTTAATTTCCAATTAAAAAATTTAATTAAATTTAATAAATATAATTATATTAATAATAAATTTTCTCATTATTTTAATTTTATCTTTATTAATTATTTTAATTAACATAATTACATTTAAAAAAATAAAAATAGACCGAGAAAAAAATTCACCTTTTGAATGTGGATTTGATCCAATTTCAAGACCACGTTTACCTTTCTCTATTCAATTTTTTTTAATTAGTCTTATATTTTTAATTTTTGACATTGAAATTTCAATTTTAATTCCATCAATTCCTAATATAATAATATCTAAATATTATATTATTAGAATATTATTATTTTTAATAATACTTATTATTACAATTTATATTGAATGAATAGAAAATAATATTAACTGATCATTATGAAATAAATTTTAATGAACTTCTAATTCACTATTAATAGATTAATCTATTTTATTTCTAGGATATTAGTTAAATAATAACAATTAAATTGCATTTAAAAATTAATTTTTTAAAAAAAAATTATATCTTTTTTATATAGTTTAAAAAAAACATTATATTTTCATTATAAAAATAATATTCTAATATTTATAAATTATTTAAAAATAAATTATATTACCTTAATATTTTCAATATTATACTCTTATTAAGCTATTTAAATTAATTGAAGCCAAAAAGAGGCATATTATTGTTAATAATAAAAATGAAATTAAAATTCCAATTAAATAATTAAATATATGAACTAATTAAAGTTAAATTTTAAGTCGAAATTAAATGTAAATATTACTTCATATATTAAAAAAAAATAATTATAATAAAAAATATTACAATAATTAATTTTAATATATCTGTTAAAACAATTTTATTATAATTATAAAATATAAATATAAAATTTATTTTTAAAAATATTAAAGAAAATTTATTTTCAAGAAAATTTTTCTCAAAAATTAAATTAAAATTTCTTCTAAACTCATTAATTAAATTAAAATTTATATAAAAAAATTTTATAAAATATATTGAATTAAAAAATATTAATAATTTACTTTTTATAAAAAAATTATATAAATAAAATCCCATAAATAAACCTATAAAACATAATATTAAAACTAATATTTTCATAAACAAACTTAAAATAATTTCATAAGAATAAAAAAATGTATAAATTATTAATTTTCCATAAAATATTCTCATTAAAACTAAAAAAATTATAGAAAAACTTATATATTTATTTTCTATAAAATTTATATAACAATTTAAATTATAAATATTAAAATATAAATATAAAATTAAACGAAAATTATATGAAACAGTTAAAATTGTTGAAAAAATTAATAATAATAATCTAAATAAATTTATATAATTTATAAATATAATTTCCATAATTAAATCTTTTGAATAAAATCCAGAAAAAAAAGGAAATCCACATAAAGAACAAATTGAAATTAATATACATGAACTTATAAAAGGTAATTTATTAAAAATACCACCATAAAACCGAATATCCTGATTATCTATCATTAAATGAATAATAACTCCAGAACATAAAAATAATAAAGATTTAAATATTGCATGAACTAATAAATGAAAAAAAGATAAATCTCTATATCCTAATCTCAAAATACTTATTATTAAACCTAATTGTCTTAATGTTGATAAAGCAATAATTTTTTTTAAATCAAATTCAAAATTAGCTACAATTCCTGACATAAATATTGTAAATCTAGAAATTATTAATAAATAAAAATTCAATTCTAACATATTTAAAAAATATATTAAACGAATTATTAAATAAATTCCAGCAGTAACTAAAGTTGAAGAATGAACTAAAGAAGAAATAGGGGTTGGTGCTGCTATAGCAGCAGGTAATCAAATTCTAAAAGGAAATTGAGCTCTTTTAGTAATAGAACAAATAATTAATAAAATTATACAAAAATAATTTAAATTATTATATAAAATTAAATTTCAACTTCCAAAAATTAATATATAAAATATTCTTAAAATCAAACTAATATCTCCTAAACGATTACATAAAATAGTTAATATTCCAGAATTATAAGAATTAATATTCTGATAAAAAATAATTAAACAATAAGAAATTAAACCTAAACCATCTCAACCAATTAAAATTCTTAAAATATTTGGACTTAAAATCATTAAAAATATAGAATAAATAAATATTAAAACCAAATAAATAAAACGATTTAAATTTAATTCTATTATTATATATTCAATACTATATATCATAACAGATCTAAAAATTAATATAACTACACCAACAAACATCAATCTTATTCAATCAAAATATAATAATATATTTATTATTATAGAATTAAAATTAAAAATTTCCCATTCAATAATAATAATATAATCATAATAATAAAATATTAAACCTATTAAAAATATTAAAAATCCCATTAAAAAAAAAATTAAACTAAATATTATAAACTTTACAATAATTTAAAATAATTTCTTATATCCTTAGTATCACAAACTAAAATTTTTTATTTAAACTATTTAAATAAAAAAAAATTAATTTTTATTAATTATCATAATAATTAATAAAATATAATCTAATAATTTTTAAAATAAAAAAAAAAAAAAAAAAACCCCCTAATTTATATAATTATAAATTCTTTACCTTCATTTTCTCTAAATACCATCTATAATTTATGAAATTAATACATTTAAATTAAAAATTATAATATTTAAAGGAATCCAATGTAATAATAAATTTAAATATTCTAATAATTTCCCTGATGAAAATTTATTTATTTTTATAAATTTTCCATGCTGAATTCAACTAAATAAATATAAAGAGTAGATAAATCTAAATATACAAACCAAAATTATTAAAATTATTAATTTAATATTATAAATTATAATAATAATAATTAAAAAAATTTCACTAACTAAATTTAATGAAAAAGGAGCTGCTATATTTGATGAACATAATAAAAATCATATTAAACCTATTCTTGGTATTAATCTTAATATTCCTTTATTTATATAAATTAAACGACTATTTAATCGTTCATAATTAATATTAACTAAATAAAATAAACCAGAAGATCTAAATCCATGTGAAATTATTATTATATATGAACCTAAAATTCCTAATTTTATTATTGAAAAAATGCCACATAATATTATTCCTATATGAACAATTGATGAATAAGCAACTAAAATTTTTAAATCAATTTGACATATACAAATAATTCTTAAAACTAAAGACCCTATTAAAGAAATTAAAATTAAATTATTTTTAAAATTTTCATTAAAATAATCATATATTAAATTTAATATTAGTAATAAACCATACCCACCTAATTTTAATAATAAAGAAGCTAAAATTATAGAACCAAATACAGGAGCTTCAACATGAGCTTTTAAAAGTCAAGAATGTATTAAATAAAATGGAACTTTAACTAAAAAACATATTAATATAATAATTATATAAAATTCTTCTAAATTTAAAGAATAATATTTATTTAACAATAAAGATAAAGAACCAAATACATAATCTAATTCAAATAAAATTAAAATTATTGGTAATGAAAAAATTATTGTATAAAATAAAAAATAATAAGAAGCCAAAATTCGTTGACTCCCTAAACCCCAATAAATAATTATAATAAATGTAGGAACAAGTCTAACTTCAAAAAATAAATAAAATAAAAAAAAATTTAAATTAGAAAATGTAACTATCAAAATAATTATTAATAATATAATTATTAATCTACAAATATATTTATTATTAACAAATTTTACTCTTAATAATATTAAACCTGTAATTCAAAAAACTAATATAATTAAACCGTAAGAATAAAAATTTAAACCAAAATTTATTGAAATTAAATAATAATTTAAATCAACTATATTAAAAATTATAAAAAACCTCATTAAAAAAATTATATTTTGTAAAAAATTAATTTTTTTACAAAATATTATTATTAAACTAAAAATTAAAAACTTTATCATTATCAAAATGTTATACTTAAAATATTAATTCTTTGATCCCCATAATTATAAATTATATTTACAATTAAAGATAAACCTAAAACACCCTCACATACAGCAAATACTAAAAAAATAAAAAATAATATTTTAAATATTCTTAATATTAAAATTATTATACTCATTATAACTACAACTATTTCTATAATTAATAAATATATTAAAATATGATTATAATAATTAAAAAATAATAATAAAATTAATAATAATAAAATATACAAATATAATTCTACAATTAATTTATTTTTAATGATTATATAGTTTAAAATAAAACATTAATTTTGTAAATTAATATTAAAATATAATTTTTATAATCAAATAAATTTCAAAATAACTTAATTAATAAATTTTTTTAATCTCCAAAATTAATATTTTATATAAATTATATTTTGAATAATGAAAAAATCAATTTTAATTAATTCAGAATTATTTAATAATTGTTTATTATTAATTTTTATTATATTTATAATTTTAAATTTATCAATATTGATAACTTTTATTTTTATAAAAATTAATCATCCACTAATGTTTATTTTACTAAATATCTCTTTAACTATTTTTATATCAATAATTTTATATTTTTATTTACAAACATCTTTATTTTCATTAATTTTATTTATTATCATAATTGGAGGATTAATAATTATTTTTTTATATTTTACAAGTCTTATTAATAATGAAAAATCTTATTTACCATTAAAATTAATTTTATTTAATTTTTTATTGATAATTATAATTTATTTAATTATATATTTATCATTTAAAGATTTTAATATAACTATTTTCAATTTAAATAATGAATTTATTAATTTAGAAAAATTAGAAAAAAATAATATAATATTTACAATTAATTCTTTATATCTTAAAAATTATTTTTATTTTTATTTATTAACAATTTTTATATTAATAATTTCTTTATTTAATATTATTAAAATCTGTTCAAAAAAAAATTCATCTTTACGACGAATTAATTAAATAAATAATTTATTAAAAATTTTTAATGAATAAATCATTAATAAAAATTAATAAATTATTTTCAATAATTAATAAATCATTAAATATTTTACCTACTCCAATCAATATTACATTATGATGAAATTTTGGTTCAATTTTAGGAATATTTTTAATTATTCAAATTTTATCAGGATTATTTTTATCTATACATTATTGTCCAGAAACAAATTTAGCATTTAAAAGAATTATCCATATTATTCAAGATGTTGAATATGGATGAATTATCCGAAATACACATATAAATGGAGCATCATTTTTTTTTATTAGAATATATTGTCATATTGGACGAAATTTATATTATCATTCATTTAAACTTAATTTTACATGAATAATTGGAGTAACAATTTTATTAATCTCTATAGCAACAGCTTTCCTTGGTTATGTTTTACCTTGAGGACAAATATCATTTTGAGGAGCAACAGTTATTACAAATTTATTATCAGCTATTCCTTATATTGGAAATTCAATTGTTGAATGATTATGAGGAGGATTTTCAATTAATAATGCTACATTAAATCGATTTTTTTCACTTCATTTTATTTTACCTTTTATTATTTTAATATTAGTTGTATTACACTTAATATTTTTACATGAAACAGGATCTAATAATCCATTAGGATTAAGAAGAAATTTAATAAAAATTATTTTTAATCCATACTACATTATTAAAGATTCTTTAGGATTTATTTTAATTTTATTTATTTTTTCTATTATAATTCTTCAATATCCTTATTTATTAAGAGACCCTGATAATTTTATTAAAGCTAACCCAATAATTACACCAATTCATATTCAACCAGAATGATATTTTCTATTTGCATATGCAATTTTACGATCAATCCCTAATAAATTAGGTGGAGTAATTGCATTATTTCTTTCAATTTTAATTTTATATATCATTCCATTCTTAAAAAAACCTTTATTAATATCATCAAGATTTTATTTTTTAAATCAAATATTATTTTGAATATTTACTTCATCATTTATTATTTTAACATGAACAGGTATACAAGAAATTGAATACCCATTTATAATTATTGGTCAAATAAATTCATTAATTTATTTTATATACTTTCTATTAACACCTCAAATTAACTTTCTATGAGATTTTATCATTTTTAAAAAATAATTATTTAATTTAAGTTAATAAGTTTAAAATTAAACATATGTTTTGAAAACATAAAAAATAAGTAAATTCTTATATTAACTTATTAAAATTATAAAATAATATAAATTATTAATATTTTTAATCCAAATACATTAATAATTAATCTTAAAGTTACAGGTAAAAAAATTTTTCAACATATAAATATCAATTGATCATAACGAATTCGTGGAAAAACAGCACGAATTCATAAAATTGAATAAATATGATATATATAATTTAAAATAAAATAATTATTAAAACCAAAAAATAATAATACAATTAATATTGATATAAATAAAATTATTGAATATTCAGCTAAAAAAAATAAAGTAAATAATCTTCTTATATACTCTGTATTAAATCCTGAAACTAATTCAGATTCACCTTCAACTAAATCAAATGGTGTTCGATTTAATTCAGCTAAAATTCTAATAAAAAAAAATATATATAAAGGAAAAAAATAATAATAATAACCTATATACTCCTGTAATTGATTATAATCAACTAAAATATAACTTTCAGATATAATTATTAAACAAAAAATTATTAAAATTATTCTAACTTCATAAGAAATAGACTGAGCAATAGCACGAATTGAACCTAATATTGAATAATTTGAACATGAAGATCAACCACCAATTATTGAACTATAAACATTAAATCCTAAACAACAAAAAATAAAAATTAAACTAAAATTTATATAATAAATATTAAATATAAAAGGGTAAATAACTCAAATAAATAATGAAATAATAAAAGCCAATAAAGGTCTAATAAAAAAATAAATATAATTTGAAATTTTAATAAAAAAAATTTCCTTTGTTAATAATTTTATTGCATCTCTGAAAGGTTGAAATAACCCTATAAATATAATTTTATTAGGGCCTTTACGATTTTGTATATAACCTAAAATTTTACGTTCTATTAATGTTAAAAATGCAACTCTAAATAAAACTGAAATAATTATAATTAAATAACAAACTAAATTTAAATTAAAACTTATTCTTACAAATAATGAAATTACTATATTATAAATATAATATAATATTTAAATTCTAAATTTAATGCACTTATCTGCCAATATAGTTTAATTAATTAACTCTTAACACTTAAATTTAATATATAATATAAATAAATAGTCCTTTCGTACAAAAATATTTTAATTAATTAAAGATAGAATCCGATCTGGCTCACACCGATCTGAACTCAAATCATGTAAGATTTTAAAAGTCGAACAGACTTAAATATTAAACTTCTACATTTAATTTTTATCTTAATTCAACATCGAGGTCGCAAACATTTTTATCAATATGATCTCTCCAAAAATATTACGCTGTTATCCCTAAGGTAATTTAATTTTTCAATTATTAATAAAAAATATTTTTAAACATTTATCATTGTATAAAAAAATTTAAAGTTAATTCAATTTAAAAATCATCCCAACTAAATATTAATTATAAAAAAAAAATTATTAATTTTACTCATTATCTTTTTATAAAATATAAAATTCTATAGGGTCTTATCGTCTTTTAATTAAATTTAAGCTTTTTAACTAAAATATTAAATTCAATAAATTAAATTGAGACAGTTTATATCTCGTTTAATCATTCATTCCAGTCTCCAATTAAAAGACAAATGATTATGCTACCTTTGTACAGTCAATATACTGCAGCCATTTAAATTTAATATCATTGGGCAGATCAGACTTTAAATTATATTCATAAAGACATGTTTTTGATAAACAGGCGGATATAAAAAAAATTGCCTAATTCCTTAAAATAATATTTTTATTAAATATTATTTTTATAATTTAAATTTACTAATTTAATCATTATTTAATTATTTAAATTATTTTAATAATTAATTTATTAAATTTTACATTTTTATTACTAAATTATTATTCCTTTTAAAAAATTTATTATAACATTATATTTAAAAAATTCAAATAAAATAAACATCTATTTAATTATTAAAATTAAATTAAATTGTAAAATTTAATTTTAAGTTTATCCCTAAAAATATTTTTATTTAATTAATTATATTTAATAAAAAATAAATATAATTAATTAAATAAATGAATTAAATTCATTTAATAAACAACTAGATATTAATAAAATCGACTAACATTTCATTTCTAATTAAATATTTATAATTAAATTTCCACTTAAAAAATATTATTTAATTAACTCTTTTATTTTCGAGATATCAAAAATCATTTAAAAATTTTTTGATTAATCCTGATACAAAAGGTAAAATAATTAAAATAAACTTATAAAAAAAAATTTATATTCTTTCTCAATACTAATTATATAAAAAATTTAATTAATTTAAAATTCTATACTTTAACATTTAAATTATAAAAATATTTTTATAATTATAAAAATTTATTCAAATTATCATTATATAATTTAAAATTTTAAAATTTTAATAATATATTAATCTTTTTATTGTAAATAAAAAATTTTATTTAAACTAAAATTTTTTTCACATCCAAAGAACACTTTCCAGTACCCTTACTTTGTTACGACTTATTTCACTTATAAATGAAATTGACGGGCAATTTGTACATTTTTTAAAACTATCTTCAATCTAAAAAATTTTATAAATTTACTTTTAAATCCTATTTCCATAAATTAATTTAAAATTTATTTTCTTAAATAAATTTATTTGTAACTCATAATTTCCTTTAATATACTACATTTTGATTTGAATTATTATTCTAATTAATTATAATTATAAAATTTTTAAATTTTAATAAATATTAAATAAAATCTTAAAACAACAATACATAAATTTTAAATTAAAGTAATTCATATCGTGGATTATCAATTAAAATACAAGTTCCTCTAATTAGATTAAAAAACCGTCAAATTTAATAATTTTAATGATTTAACATTTATTATTCAAATAAATTTTATTTTCATATTAATAATAGGGTCCCTAATCCTAGTTTCTTAAATTAATTTATAAATTATTTTTAATTAAATTAATAATTCAATTTTTTAATTTTCTATTCATTTCACAAATAAAAATTAATTTTTTATTATTAAATATAAATATAATAAATTTTTCTTATTCTTATAATTAATTTTTATAAATAGTTTAACCGCAATTGCTGGCACTAAATTCATTTATAATTAAATAAATTTCTAATATAACTTTAATTATAATTTTAAATATAAATTCTAAATTAAATATTAAACTTAATAAAAATTTATTAATTTTCTCTAAAAATAAATAAAATTAAATTAAATTTTCATATAATTAATATTATTTAATTAATTTAAAAACTTAAATTAAATTACTCATTTTATTAAAAAATGAGTTTTATTCTATAAAACTATTAATAATTATTATAATAAATAATTTCTAGGTACATGTTCCTTCTAACCCCCCTTACCCCCCTTATCTATACTTGCTACAGTTATATATAATAATGTATTATTGACTATACTACTAGTTCTTATATATTTATTTAATATTTATTAATAATTATATGTATATATTTATTATTTAGGACCTCTTATTAATTTAGTGTATATTTATATATATATGTATAATATATAATTCTAACTTATGCTCTCATATGTAATTATGCCTTATGGTATTATGTATTTATTTATTATAGTAATTGCTATCTCTTCTCTAGGAAAGACTCCTCTTTCTTAAGCATTTAATTATCTCCAGTTCGCCTGTAGGCTGTATAATCTTACCTCTTCACTAACATGCAACTTCCTTATAGCTAGTCTCATTAAGTATCTGATGTGCAATAGGATTGACTATTATTCTATTCTTTGTTTATCTTCTAGTATGCATTTATTATTATTTGAACCAAATTTTTATCACAAATATTTTTCTCGTAAAAAAAATTCCCAAAAAATTACATGTTTTTAATTTTTGGGAAATTTTATAACAATTTGAACCAAAAATTGGAAATTTTTCGTAACTTTTATTTTACACTTTTTTTTTCCAAAAATTTTAGTAAAATATCCTAAGTTCGTAAAAATTACCTTAAATATTCTAAGTCCATAAAAAAATATCCTAAGTTCATAAAAATGTTCTAAGTTTAAATATCTTAAATTTATAAAAATTATTTAAAATATTCTAAGTTCATAAAATTAATTTTAAATTTATAAATTTAAAATATTAATTTTTTCTACTTATTTAAATTAAACTTATATTCTATAAATTAATTATAATTATAAACTTATTAATAAACTTAATAAAAATTTATTAATTTTCTCTAAAAATAAATAAAATTATTTTATATAATATTATAATTTATTGTTTTAATATATATATAGAATAGAAATAATTATTATATAAAGAATTATTATAT